ACCCAAAACCACACCAGTAACCCAAGTCAATTCACGAGGTTTTTTAAAACCACCAGTGAGATACACACGAAATACGTGCAGAATCATCATTAGGACCATCATACTTGCCGACCATCGATGAACTGATCGGATTAACCAACCAAAGTTAGCTTCAGTCATTATATATTGAACAGAAGCAAAAGCCTCTGTAACGGTTGGACGATAATAAAAAGTCATAGCAAATCCCGTAGCTACTTGTACTAAAAAACAAGTAAGCGTAATTCCTCCTAGACAATAAAATATGTTGACGTGAGGAGGAACATATTTACTAGTTATATCATCTGCAATTGCCTGAATCTCAAGACGTTCTTCGAACCAATCATAGATTTTATTGAGATAGGTAAACCAAGGAGACCCCCCCCGAGAACCGTATATGAAAATTTCATCTCGTACGGCTCAAACATAAACACCCCAATACTATAGTTCTAACGGATGTGTGGAATAGAAAGTTTTAAATTTATGAATTCTATGCATTCCTTTTTTTTCTTAAGATATGTAAAGAATAAAAAACACGAAAACTATTCTTTGTGGTTATAATGCCAAAAAATCAAGTCGGCTCATTCGTCTCTATATTGATCATTATAGGCCTCTTGAATCTTCTATTTACCTATTTTCTTTGTTGTTATTTATGTGTAATGCGGCTTTACTGTTGTTTTTTTATTGATAGGAATTCTCTTGTTAAGACCCTATGAATCGATTAAAACCTCAGATTCATACTAGAACCACGACGATTCAATAAAACCTTCTCAAAATAAGTCCCAAAATTCCCTGAGTAAGAACCGTTGGATGATCACTTATTCAATGACTAGATCTAATGACGAAAAATCAAAAGAAATCTTTGTCCTTTGATCAAAATAAGTCTAAACGGAAGTTTGAAAGAAAAAAAAATCTTTCTATTTATAACTTCTAACTCTTTAAAATTTTTTTTTGAAGTCCGGCCACGAGGTCTGACTATTCAGTATGAATCATAGTTCTAATACTTTGTAATCTATTTCATATATTCCGTGCTCCAGATACTAAAATGAATATCCGACGAAGTAAAACCATCTCTATCAAGATGACAGATCTATTCTCTGTACTAGCCATAGGATCAATTATAACAAGTCACACACTCATATTCCGGAAATACAGAAAAAAGAAATTCCACGGTCGAACTACCAAAATAGACTGGGATAAAAATCAGAAAACTAAATGCTTCACTTTGTATTGAAAAAGCTAGTTAATGGTTCTTGTAAATTTAATTCATTAAATCTAATTCATTGAAATTCCATCTAGTAAAATGGAAGAATTATAAATCTCCAAAATAATAGATAGAAATACTGCAAATAGAGCCATTGCGAGACCCATCAAAGGAGTAGTTCCCCAACCAGGAGCTACTTTACCATATTCTGAATTCAATGGTTTCAATAAACTCCCAGCATTAGTTCGTTTTGGGCGGCCAGATCTAGAACTACCCTCAACGGTTTGTGTAGCCATAATATTTTATATTCATTAAGATCTGTTGACTTTGTATACCATTCCGTTGTAAATAAATGATCTTATCATAGATCCATTGTGGTCTTAAAAATACATAATGTCTTAAAACTATATAATAATGGAAACAGCAACCCTAGTTGCCATCTTTTTATCTGGGTTACTTGTAAGTTTTACCGGGTACGCCTTATATACTGCGTTTGGGCAACCCTCTCAACAACTAAGAGATCCATTCGAGGAACACGGGGACTAGTCGAAGTAACGATCCTCCCAATAGTGGGAGGATCATTATTTTCAATTGAGATAATGAAAAATCATTTCATCATTTTACTTTTTAGTTGGAACTTTAGGCGGTTCGCGAAAAAAGATAGCGAAAAAAATGATTCCTAAAGTTGAGACTAAAAGGAATGTATAAACCAATGCTTCCATAGATTCGATCGTGGTTTACAATTATAGCTTCCATAGCTGTTTATTTTGGACCGTCTCCCGGATAAAGAAAGAACAAAAGTCAAAGAAAAGGCCAAATGTCAAATCAAGATTTATCCAGTACCCCAACCCTATAGTCAGTCAAATAAAATAAAAACGAAAGGTAACAAAGCAATATGTATCAAACCCCCTGTCTTCTTGTAGTTGGATCTCCAAGTTTTTGGAATGCCCCAAATTCCACTTGAGCATCTAAATCTGGATCAATACCAGCAAAAACATCTCTAAACAGGGTTCTAGCACCATGCCAAATGTGTCCGAAAAAGAAGAGCAAAGCAAACGAAGCATGCCCAAAGGTAAACCAACCCCTTGGACTGCTACGAAAAACACCATCGGATTTCAAAGTAGCACGGTCTAATTCAAAAATTTCACCCAATTGAGCACGTCTAGCATATTTTTTCACAGTAGCAGGGTCACTATAACTGACTCCATTCAATTCGCCGCCATAGAACTCAACAGTTACACCTACTTGTTCGACACTATATTTTGATTCTGCCCGTCTAAAAGGAACATCAGCTCTAACAATTCCGTCCCCATCGACCAAAACAACTGGAAATGTTTCAAAAAACGTCGGCATACGACGTACAAAAAGTTCATGCCCCTCTTTATCTCTAAAGATAGGATGTCCTAACCACCCAACAGCTATTCCATCCCCGTTGTCCATTGAACCCGCTCTGAATAATCCCCCTTTTGCCGGATTATTGCCGATGTAATCATAAAAAGCTAGTTTTTCAGGAATTTTAGACCAAGCTTCAGATAAACTTTGATTTTCGGCTAAGCCAGCACCAATTCTTCGATATATTTCTTGTTGGAAGTATCCTTGATCCCATTGATAGCGCGTCGGACCAAACAATTCAATCGGGGTAGTTGCTGAACCATACCACATAGTTCCAGCAACTACAAAAGCTGCAAAAAAGACAGCAGCAATACTACTGGAAAGGACGGTTTCAATATTTCCCATACGTAATCCTTTGTATAGGCGTTGGGGCGGACGAACACTAAGATGAAATAGGCCTGCCAATATGCCTAAGGTCCCTGCTGCAATATGGTGAGAAGCTATTCCTCCCGGAACAAAAGGATCAAAACCTTCCACACCCCACGCTGGATTTACGGCCTGTACCCTTCCAGTTAATCCATAAGGATCGGACACCCATATTCCAGGGCCATACAATCCTGTTACATGAAATGCACCAAAACCAAAGCAAGCCACCCCTGAGAGAAATAAATGAATTCCAAAGATTTTAGGCAAATCCAAAGAGGGTTTTCCTGTACGTTCATCAGTAAATATTTCTAGATCCCAATACACCCAATGCCAGATAGCTGCCAAAAAACACAAGCCAGAAAACACAATATGTGCCCCGGCCACACCTTCGTAACTCCAAATACCCGGATTCGTTACAGTCCCTCCTGTGATACTCCAACCGCCCCACGAATTCGTTATTCCTAAACGAGTCATGAAGGGTATAACGAACATACCCTGTCTCCACATTGGATCAAGAACAGGATCAGAGGGATCAAAAACGGCTAATTCGTATAGAGCCATCGAACCGGCCCAACCAGCAACCAGAGCTGTATGCATTATATGGACAGCAATCAAACGACCCGGATCATTCAATACGACGGTATGAACACGATACCAAGGCAAACCCATGGAAATACCCCTTTATCAACGAAAAATAGACACAATGTAACTTTATTGCATTGGAAAAAGCTATGCTATGGACCCCCTTTTTTAGGGGATTCTCTCGGGGAAAGCATTAATATTTGTTTGATGCTTTGCGTAATAATTACTTTTAGTAATAATGAAACTTTTTTGTTCGTAGGAACAAAAAGAAGCAGATCTATTCTATACCCGATAAGTAACAATACGCAATGGTAAGGGGTTGATACCATTTTATATGGGTGAATCTATATATATTTGTTCATCATTCAAAGGACTCATTTGGAAGAATTTTCCTTAATTCATTTTGTCTTCTTTTTTTTTTTTTATGAACTTAGTCAATCTATGGATAAAATGGGATAATAAAATCATATAGCATTAGGCCACTAAACCCACTGTTACGCTTTCACATCAAAGTGAGATATAGTACTTAATTTTTCTTTTATTTAATGCCTATTGGTGTTCCAAGAGTACCCTTTCGAAGTCCTGGAGAGGAAGATGCATTGTGGATTGACGTATAGTGCGACTTGTCAGATATATTGGGCATACGGTATTTCCCCGTTCTCTTCCCCGATCGAGATATTCCCTCTTTCGCCCGAGAAAGATTGATTCAATTATCAAAAATTTGGAGCGTGAAGTGCAATTAGATCCATTTTTTAGGGAGGGTATACGGATTAATATTATCAATTAGAATAATTTATGGTTGGCTTGGTTAGACCAATTAAATGAAGTATCCAGGCTCCGTTTAGAAAAAAACCAATTGGTAATAAATATATTAAATATATTTATGATTACGACTTAATATCATATTTATATCATATTTTAGTTATTTCGATTTATTTCGATATTTAGAAATAAAAGTGATGTTAATCAATCGAGTAATATGATGAATGCGTTGAATATTTGTTGGAAGACATGAAATGAATCAAAAAAAAAAATGGGGAAGTCGTAACAAAAGGACGTGGTATTGGGGCATTTGTCCTATATGTACAAATCCAAATCGGGCGGATCTTTACGCGGAGTAGAGCATAAACCTAAAAAAATTGAAGAAGCCCAGTCAGGAACAAGAAAATTACATCGCGATTAAAATTGTATCTCGATGAAACAATACATCAATGAGAAGTTAGTCAGATAAGCTTAGCCATTTTTTTAGATAAACAAAACAGGCCAAAACTCATCTTTCGTGAAAAATGAAAGAAAAGTCCATTTTATCTATTTTATTTTTATTAAGTTATATTTTTATTAAGTTATTTTATTAAGTTATAAGTTAAAAAACCTGTTATGAAAAAAAAAGCTAGAATCTACACATTGATTCTCTTTTTTCATGATTTTTGTTGAACCGTATGCATCAAAAGGTGCATGTACGGTTTCTAAGGGATACCATTTTATCCCAATCAACCGACTTTATCGAGAAAGATTACTTTTTTTAGGACAAGGGGTTGATAGCGAGATCTCGAATCAACTTATTGGTCTTATGGTATATCTCAGCATAGAGGATGATACCAAAGATCTTTATTTGTTTATAAACTCTCCTGGCGGGTGGGTAATACCCGGAGTAGCAATTTATGATACTATGCAATTTGTGCGACCAGATATACAGACAATATGCATGGGATTAGCCGCTTCGATGGGATCTTTTATTCTTGTCGGAGGGGAAATTACCAAACGTCTAGCATTCCCTCACGCTCGGCGCCAATGAGTTTTTTATTTGATTTGAGAGAAAAAAGAAAACTATGCCTTCGCTCTATATGAATATTTAAGTAATAATAGCATGGCACTTCGAATTCGATATGAGAAATGTTTTTTATTTAAACCGTTAGATTACGTATCGAAAGAGTAGTATGAGATAAAAAGGCATTTTCGAGTTTAGTCAATCCGTCGGGAGGCCTATTTCAGCGTCACAAACTTTTTTGTTTTCACACCAGGGGGCTAACAATATTTAGGTTATAAAAGAATATAAAAATAAATCTTGTTTTTTTATTTGAAAAAAAAAAAGAAACTTTGGGATTGCTAAATAACAGACGAAATAAATATATAAAGCAACGGAACCATCATAGTATTTTTATAGTATTTTTGAACTACTACAAAAGGAAGGGTGGTTATTGGATTATTTACCAACCTGAGTCTGATAGACTCTATCATTTATTTTCTATTTCTTCAATGTAAGTAAGGTAAAAGTAAATTCCATTATAGAGCCGTATGCAATGCGCAAAAAATGCCTGTACGGTTGTTCAATTATATCTTTTTTGATTAGTCTTTATCTACTCACCTTTCACTTTCATCATGCGAGTATAGAAGAAACATTTTTTATGTTATATCATATATTATATCATCAGGGTAATGATCCATCAACCCGCTAGTTCTTTTTATGAGGCACAGACGGGAGAATTTGTCTTGGAAGCGGAAGAGCTGCTGAAGCTGCGCGAAACCATCACAAGGGTTTATGCCCAAAGGACAGGCAAACCCTTATGGGTTGTATCCGAAGACATGGAAAGAGATGTGTTTATGTCAGCAACAGAAGCCCAAGCTCATGGAATTGTTGATCTTGTAGCGACTGAATAAAAAAGAACAAGGATTTCACATGAATTCGTGATTTGATATTTTATCTTCTTACCGAATTTACTATTCTATTTATATCTATTACTATTCTATTTATATCTATTTATAAATTTCTTAATATAGAAATTTATAATATAGAAAAAAAGAATTTCTAAGGATCCGGTTAAGATCGATCTAAACCAGCCCATTATATATATATGATTCAACATGCCAACTATTAAACAACTTATTAGAAACACAAGACAGCCAATCAGAAATGTCACGAAATCCCCCGCTCTTGGAGGATGTCCTCAGCGACGAGGAACATGTACTAGGGTGTATGTGCGACTCGTTCAGACCGTGGACTAGGATAAAAGAAAGAAAACAATTGATCCAGTATCACCAATCCGTACCAGTAAGTAGGATAGAATGGACGAACTCCATTGAATATTCAATAACTTAAAAAAAAAAAGATCTATCCTTCGATTGGGGTATCAAATGTATGGTTCCCGTTGGTGCAAATCCAATCACCTCAATTTTAAATTTAAGATGAGAAAGGATTCCCCATTGATAGCAAATGGTATTCATTAAGCAGGGGAAATCTTATTTTAAAAAGTCAAAATTTTAGGCCTTATTCTTGCAAGAACGGACTAACAGGGTCAGCTACTCAGCAAATCTTCATAATTAAATACCGTTACTGTATAAATAGATCTCGTTGTGAAAGACCTAGTACTAGATAATTTTTGGTAGAGCCAAAGGATGTGAACTGTACAAGTTAACAATAACATTCATTAAATGAAGGAAGGGCTCCGGTGTATAGAGAGGACCTCGCCGTTTAAGAAGTAACCATAGAAACGATGGAACCCACTAGAATCTATTTTTATTTATTACTTTTTATTTACTATGTGTTTTTGATACCTAGTATCAATACAATTTTTATTTCTATTTTATTTCTAGGCGAAATGCCTAAAAAAAAATCGTGGTCGGGAAGGTTAGAGTAGCAAAAGCCGTTGGAATTTTTATTTTATACATTGGAAGAATCCGTTTTGTTATTAATAGACTAGGACACGGGAAGGGAATAACTGAAAGAAAGGAAATCAATTAGTTATTCATCAAAGTTTCATTTATTCAATGACCAGAATTAAACGAGGGTATATAGCTCGAAGACGTAGAACAAAAATCCGTTTATTTGCATCAAGTTTTCGCGGGGCTCATTCAAGACTTACTCGGACTATTACTCAACAGAAAATAAGAGCTTTGGTTTCGGCTCATAGGGATAGGGGTAGACAAAAGAGAGATTTTCGTCGTTTGTGGATCACTCGTATAAATGCAGTAATTCGAGACAATAAAGTATACTTTAGTTATAGTAGATTAATAAACAATCTGTACAAGAAACAGTTGCTTCTTAATCGTAAAATACTTGCCCAAATAGCTATATTAAATAAGAGTTGTCTTTATATGATTTCCAATGAGATCATAAAATAAAGAGATTGAAAGGAATCCGTTGGAATGGTTTAAACGGAGTTCCCTGGAAAATGAACTCTGGGAAGGTAGAGTAGAAATTAGTATAATAAAATATGAAATCGTCATCAAAATGAAAATGAAGAAACACGTTTAATAAAAAGTATTTCTTATACTTCCCCTATTTTTTTTTTCAAACGACACGACAATCAAATCTGGATTTCCTATTTTTAGAAAAAATAGCGTCAATCCACATTTGAGTTTGGATTGGAATTTTTTTGATTCAATTCAAGAGTCATCCTATTTTTTTCTGGTTCGAAGACCCGGAGTTCTAGTGGTTGACTCGCTTCTTTCAAATTGTTTCTCATTATTAAGAAAAGGTAACGGAGATAAAATACGAGCTTGTTTTATAGCAATAGTAATTAATCGTTGTTGTTTTAAGGTCAATCGATTCACTCGTCTAGATAATATTTTTCCTTGTTCGCTAATAAATCGACTAATTAAACTCATGTTTCTATAATCAATTCGATCCCCCGATTGGATCGGAGGCAAACGCCTACGAAAAGATCGCTTGGATTTCAGAAAGATTCGCTTGGATTTATCCATGGTTTGTTTATTTCTTATCCTAATTTGTTTATTTCTTATCCTAAAGAAAAGACCCGAATCCTATTTCTTAATTATCCATCACAGTTGATCTGATCGAAATAGGATTTGGTTTGTTTATATTTAAATTAATATATATTAGATATATCTAATATGTCATTTTTAATCTTCCTTGGAACGGAAAACTGTCTAATATGTCATTTTTAATCTTCCTTGGAACGGAAAACTGACACACGAGCGACCGGTTCGATCTATTTCTTTATCTCCCCGTGAATCGTATGTTTGTAACAACAGGGACAGAATTTTTTCAATTCCAATCGACTAGGCGTATTATGTCGATTCTTTTGAGTAATATATCTGGAAATGCCCGTTGATTCCTTATTAACACGATTTCGAACACAACTGGTACATTCCAAAATCACCGTTACTCGGACATCTTTACCCTTGGCCATGAGCCTCCTTTGGTTTTTGATTCATTCAATTCTTTAATTTTCCGATCCGAAATGAGGAAGAAGAAAGGAACAAAAAAAACAGGTAACTCGAAATCTAATTATGAAAGAAAGATTTCGTTGCAATAAATCAATATAAATCAATATAGTAAAAATAACAATATAGTAATAAATTTAAGTAATATAATGATTTCTAGCTATATTACTAGATTTAGAATTTTAAATTGCCGAACAGCATTTCATTTTTATTTAAGTATCTTGTATGATATTGTTGCCCCAACCATCATATTTCACTCTATTTTTTATTAATTTTATTAAAATTTGAGCCTGGCCCGAGTTACTAGTTTCAACGAGGGAACCCCCCCCCCCCCCCCCCCCCCCCCTTTTTTTTTCGAATATATATTCGAAAAAAAAAAAGAAGGGAAGGGATTAGTTACAGATATTTGATTCTATCTCTAATCCTTTCCCCCCCCCTACCATATCAATAACAAGAATTAAAAAAAGGGGAATATCAACGCATCCGGAAAAAAACGATTGATCTCTATCAATAAACCTGCTAAAGATCCGAACCATAGAGTACTTACTACCGGTGCCACGGAGAGATATGTTTTTAGATCTCGCATTTTAAATTCTCCTCCTTCTTTATTATTTCTAATATATAATGGTAATACATATATAACCAGATGTGTATATGTACTTAATGACTGGCCGCTTTTATTTGTACGCGGAATCCCTAATTCAAGTTGAAATGTACAAAATAAATTGTACTTTTTTATTTAATCTTAAAAGAAACAAATATGCTCCTTTAGGCTAGAAATTTGCGAAAACTACTCATTTTTTTACAGGATCTCATATTTATTTCATACTTTAATATAATAGAAATATAATAATATAATAGAAATAGAATAGAAGTCCTTTACTATTTTTATTTAGTATAATTATATTTATTTGAAACCAAAACGAAGAAATGACAAGATATTTATCTATATCAATGGAAGAAATAAAGATATGGAAAACAAAACAGGGATTCTCTACAATGACACTGTAGACCAATTGAAAGGGATGTAGCGCAGCTTGGTAGCGCGTTTGTTTTGGGTACAAAATGTCACGGGTTCGAATCCTGTCATCCCTACCTATTACTTCTCTTCTGAACAGTAACGGGGAAGATCGATTAAAAGAAAATTGGATATCCATAAGAAATCTTTCATTTTATGATAGTATATATCCAAGACATATTGGGGTCACAAAATATTCTTTGTGATAATAAAGCGCTCTTAGTTCAGTTCGGTAGAAC